GTCTAATTCCCATTACTTTGGCTGGATTATTCGTGACTGCATATTTACAATATAGACGTGGCGATCAGTTGGACCTTTGATTAATTAATATCTCTTTCCTTTTTTTTTTTTTTTTTACTCACCCCCCCCTCTTTATTAATTCATTTAATTGAATCTAGGGGAGGTCAAGTCAGATTGCTATTGAATTTTTTTATTTCAATTTTGGTTTGGTGTCATTTATTTTCTACCTAACAAGAGCAGAATCACGCTCTGTAGGATTTGAACCTACGACATTGGGTTTTGGAGACCCACGTTCTACCGAACTGAACTAAGAGCGCTTTCTTATCACAATAAGATAAGGCTGTAATAGAAAGGGGAGGATTCTTTTATATATATAAAGGATATCTTGCACACCTATACTATTATACTATTATATATGATATAGAATAATAGTATTAAAGATTCTGTATGCTCAATTTTAATTGATCTAAAATTGCTCCTTCGTTACTGCTCAAAGGAGAAGTAATAGGTAGGGATGACAGGATTTGAACCCGTGACATTTTGTACCCAAAACAAACGCGCTACCAAGCTGCGCTACATCCCTTTCAATTGGTTTACAGTGTCATTATAGAGAATCCCTGTCTTGTTTTCCACACTTTGAATTCCTATATTGATATAGAATATCAATTTTTCTTGCTACTTCCCCTTTTTTATCTCATATTATATAAGGACCCTATAACAAATTAATTTATTAATAAATTAATCTTTTTTGTGGAAATTCTTGGGTGGAAAGTTACATATTTTTCTGTTTTAAGAAAATGAAAATCTTATCTATCAAATAATTGTCCATTTTAATTTGGATTAGGGATTTCGCATCCAAATAGATAAAAAGAAGTGGTCCTTAACTACATATTCATCTGATTATATATCTAGTACCATATTGTAATACAATAAAAAGGGGGTTTTAAATGCGAGATCTAAAAACATATCTTTCCGTAGCACCAGTACTAAGTACTCTATGGTTTGGTTCTTTAGCAGGTTTATTGATAGAGATCAATCGTTTATTCCCGGATGCGTTAACATTTCCTTTTTTTTCATTCTAGTTATTTATTGGCGTGGGACGGGGTGAAGGAGATTAGAGATACAATCAAATATCTGATCCCCCCCTTTTTTTTTTTTCGCTTTTTAGAATAAGGGATAGTAGATTCAACCGCACCGAAATTCGGGGTTCAGGCTCCAATTAAATTACTAGTCGAGGAAAAACGGAAATGCGGCTAAGGCAACATCTATCAAATATTCTACACTACAAAAGGGCTTCAATTAAATACTCCACTGTGATTCTATTCTAAATTATTCTGATTCTAAATCTAAAAAAATTAGAAATCATTGTATTACTTATTTTTTACTATAATCTTTTTTTATAGATTTCAATTTATTACTACGAAATCATTCCTAATTTGATTTTTAGTTAGCAACTTTTTTTTTCTTATTTGTTTTTGACCCTAAAATCAATAGGATAGGGTGGGGTGGATTAAAACCTAAAGGGGGTTCATGGCTAAGAGTAAAGATGTCCGAGTAACGATTATTTTGGAATGCACCAATTGTGTTCGAAACGGTATTAATAAAGAATCAACGGGCATTTCCCGATATATTACTCAAAAAAATCGACACAATACGCCCAGTCGATTGGAATTGAGGAAATTCTGTCCCTATTGTTACAAACATACAACTCACGGGGAGATAAAGAAATAGATCAAATCGAGTGCCTGTATGTCATATGTTACCGCTCTCTCAAGGAATATTAAAATATGACTTACTTTAGGTATAGAATTAGTTATATGTAATGCCACTATTAGTACATAGAATAGATTATTCTTTTTTTTTCTATATAATTATATATTACATATACATAAATCTAGAATAATGAATAAACAAAGAAAATCTTATAAATTCCATAATTTGGTCCGATCTAAATAGGACTAAATTAGATTTTCAAATTTAAGAATTAGAAATATGGATAAGGATAGGATTTTTATTTTTAGAGATAAGGAATAAACAAATTATGGATAAATCCAAGCGATCTTTTCGTAGGCGTTTGCCCCCGATCCAATCGGGGGATCGAATTGATTATAGAAACATGAGTTTAATTAGTCGATTTATTAGTGAACAAGGAAAGATATTATCTAGGCGAGTAAATAGATTGACTTTAAAACAACAACGATTAATTACTATTGCTATAAAACGAGCTCGTATTTTATCTTTGTTACCCTTTCTTAATAATCAGAAACAATTTGAAAGAGGGGAATCGGTCGCTAGAACTAGAGGTCTTAGAACTAGAACTAAATAAAAAAAGTGTGCTTATCCTTCCATTTTCAATTGAATCAAAATTCAAATCCGAACTCAAGCGTAGGTTGATGTTTTATTCGAAAAATCCGAAAATCAAACAAACCGAAATTCCCTTGTAATGTTGTAAGAATAATAAAAATAAAAGAATCGAGTCGGGAAAGGAAAATCCTTTTTTTTGCTCTTTTTGTTTTGATGACCTTATCATCATCATCATCTTTTTTCGTACTAATTTCTATTCCACCCTCTCCGAGTTTATTCTCGAGGAAACTCCATTTAAAGTATTCCGGTGGATTCCTTCCGATTCACTTATTCTTTTTCTTTATTAATATTTTTTTTAATAAATCGCTTTGGAAATCATATAAAGACAATTCCTATTTAATATAGCTATTTGTGCAAGTATTTTACGATTAAGAAGCAACTGCTTACGGTACAGGTTGTGTAGTAGTGTACTATACCTATAGGATACCGATTCCGCGCGAATTGCTGCATTTATTCGAGTGATCCACAAACGACGAAAATCTCTTTTTTTCCTACCTCTATCCCGATGCGCCGAAAACAAAGCTCTTATTCTTTGTTGAATAATAGTTTGAGTCACTTTTGAATGAGCCCCTCGAAAACCTGATACAAAGAAACGCATTTTTGTTCGACGTCTCCGAGCTATATATCCTCGTTTAATTCTGGTCATTGAAGAAAAGAAACTTTGATGAATAACTCATTCTTTCTTTCGGTTATTCTTTTTCCCTTTACTAGTCTATTAATAACAAAACGGATTCTTCCAATGTATAAAATAAAAATTCCAATGGCTTTTGCTACTATAACCGTCCCGACCACGAGTTTTTGCCTTTTTTAGGCATTTTATTTTGCCTATAAATAAGAACTTAAATATTAGGTATAAAAAAAGCATAATCACTCAAAGAGTAGTAAATAGAAATGGCTAACTAGTGGGTTCCATCGTCTCTATGGTTACTTCTTAAACGGTGAGGTCCTCTCTATACACCGGAGCTCCTTACTTCATTTAATCAATGAATGCTATGGGTAACTTGTACAATTCACACTTTTTGGCTCTACCCCCCATGTCCAATAATAGATCTTTCACAATCAGAGACCTATCTTATACAGTAACGGTATTCAATTATGAAAATGAGTTGGGTAGCTGACCCTCTTAGTCCGTTCTTGGAAGCATAATTTTTTCCCTTTTCAAATAGGATTTTAACCGCTTAATGGATAAGCATTTGCTACCAATGGATACTTTTTTTTCATCTTAAATTACAAATGGAAGTGATTGGATTTGCACCAATGGAAACCATAAATTTGGTACACAGTAAGATATGTTAAATCTATCTTTTTTATTTTTTAGATAGTGAAGAGAAGTATTTACTGGTACTGATCATTGATACTGAAAAAGAAAGGGTTGACTTTTGTTTCAGCTCATGATCGGAACGAGTCGCACATACACCCTAGTACATGTTCCTCGACGTTGAGGACATCCCCCAAGAGCAGGGGATTTCGTGGCATTTCTGATTGGCTGTCTTGCCTTTCTAATAAGTTGTTTAATAGTTGGCATGCTAAACCATATACATAATGGGCTGGTTTAGATCGATCCTAACCGGATGAAATTCTAAATTCCTTCTTTTGATGTTGAATATTATATAGAAATAGAATATTAACCCCTTACCTTACCTTAAGGTTAACTTTTCTTAACTGAAGTGGTTAAGAAAAGTTAAGAAAGAAGGAATAAGATAAGGAAGGGGGTTAAATCACTTAACTTTCAATTGTGAATTTGCGTTAAATCGATGCTATTCTGACAATGACATTATCCGATATTATCAACAATTCCATGATCTTTGGCTTCTGTTGCTGACATAAAACTATCTCTTTCCAGGTCGCGCCATATAGCAAACATGCTCTGGCCCGTTTGGTCTACATAAGCCGTTATGATGCTGTTGCGAATGCGTATTAGTTCGTCAGTTTCCATGGTATATTGTCCCGTTTTTTCGTCACAATAAGCGGAAGCGGGTTGATGCATCATTACCCTAGCGTGAGGGAATGCCGTACGTTTGGAACGTTTTCCTCCGACTAAGATAAAGGATGCCACTGAAGCGGCCAATGACACGCACGTTGTAGACACATTTAAGCATTGCATAGTATCGTAAAGAACTAGTCCGGGAACTACAGATCCACCAGAAGAGTTTATAAACAAAAAGATATCTCTGGTATCAAACTCCCCACCAAGATACAACATAAGAGAAACAAGTTGATTCGAGATCTCGCTCCCAACATCTTGGAATAAAAAAAGATTTCTTTGTTGATAAAGTCCGTTGTATAAATCAACCCAAGATGCATCTTCGTCTTCAGGCATTCTGAAAGGTACTTTTGGCATACCAAGCGGCATAAACTAAAAGAAAAAAGAATTAAATACTCAATTTCACTTTGATATGGAAGCGTAACAATGGATTTATTGTCTTAATACCATTGGTCTTTAGTTTATCCTATTTTTTATTTTAATCCTATTTTTATTTTATACATAGATTGAATAATAGTCAAGGTCATAAAAAAAAAGAAAACAGAATGAATGAAAAAGAATTCTTACGAATGTGCCCTTTGAATGATGAACAAATATGGGCACATTCGTTCATAGAAAATGAGATTAACCCCCATTGCGTATTGATACTTATCGGATATAGAATAGATCTGCTTCTCTTTTTCTTCTTCTGAACCAGACTCTTCCATTACATTATTTAGTAAATTAAATATCGAACAAAGCGTAATCTTTTCTCCGAAATAGTCCACCGAGGGGGAGGTACGTAGCCTATTCCAATGCAATAAAGTTACAGAGTGTCTATTTTTCGTTGATAAAGGGGTATTTCCATGGGTTTGCCTTGGTATCGTGTTCATACCGTCGTATTGAATGATCCTGGCCGTTTGCTTTCTGTTCATATAATGCACACAGCCCTGGTTGCTGGTTGGGCCGGTTCGATGGCTCTATATGAATTAGCAGTTTTTGATCCTTCTGACCCCGTTCTTGATCCAATGTGGAGACAGGGTATGTTTGTTATCCCCTTCATGACTCGTTTAGGAATAACCAATTCATGGGGCGGTTGGAGTATTACAGGGGGGACTATAACCAATTCGGGTATTTGGAGTTACGAAGGTGTAGCCGGAGCACATATTGTGTTTTCTGGCTTGTGCTTCTTGGCAGCTATTTGGCATTGGGTGTATTGGGATCTGGAAATTTTTAGCGATGAGCGCACAGGAAAACCTTCTTTGGATTTGCCCAAGATCTTTGGAATTCATTTATTTCTCTCAGGAGTGGCTTGTTTTGGTTTTGGCGCATTTCATGTAACAGGATTATATGGTCCTGGAATATGGGTGTCCGATCCTTATGGGCTAACTGGAAAGGTACAACCTGTAAATCCAGCATGGGGTGTGGAAGGTTTTGATCCTTTTGTTCCGGGAGGAATAGCCTCTCATCATATTGCAGCGGGGACATTGGGCATATTAGCGGGCTTATTCCATCTTAGTGTTCGCCCGCCCCAACGTTTATACAAAGGATTACGTATGGGAAATATTGAAACCGTCCTTTCCAGTAGTATCGCTGCTGTCTTTTTTGCGGCTTTTGTTGTTGCTGGAACTATGTGGTATGGTTCATCAACGACTCCCATCGAATTATTTGGTCCTACTCGTTATCAATGGGATCAGGGATACTTCCAGCAAGAAATATATCGAAGGGTTAGTGCTGGGCTAGCCGAAAATCAAACTTTATCCGAAGCTTGGTCTAAAATTCCCGAAAAGTTGGCTTTTTATGATTACATTGGCAATAATCCGGCGAAAGGGGGATTATTCAGGGCGGGTTCAATGGACAACGGGGATGGGATAGCCGTTGGGTGGTTAGGACACCCTATCTTTAGAGATAAAGAAGGGCGTGAACTTTTTGTTCGTCGTATGCCTACTTTTTTTGAAACATTTCCGGTTGTTTTGGTAGACGGAGATGGAATTGTTAGAGCCGATGTCCCTTTTAGAAGGGCAGAATCAAAGTATAGTGTTGAACAAGTAGGTGTAACTGTTGAGTTCTATGGTGGCGAACTTAATGGCATAAGTTATAGCGATCCTGCTACTGTGAAAAAATATGCTAGACGTGCTCAATTGGGTGAAATTTTTGAATTAGATCGTGCTACTTTGAAATCTGATGGTGTTTTTCGTAGCAGTCCAAGAGGTTGGTTTACTTTTGGACATGCCTCGTTTGCTCTGCTCTTCTTTTTCGGGCACATTTGGCATGGTGCTAGAACCCTGTTCAGAGATGTTTTTGCTGGTATTGATCCGGATTTGGATGCTCAAGTAGAATTTGGAGCATTCCAAAAACTTGGAGATCCAACTACAAGAAGACAAGTAGTTTGATTCAAGATTGCTTTGTCATTTTGGCTTCTATTTTTTCTTTTCTGTTTGTGATTTGACATAGGCTTAGGTTGCTGGAAAAATCTTGATTTCAATCACTACCTTTTTATCCCCGCTTTTTCTCCAGGAGATGATCCAAAATAAACAGGCATGGAAGCTATAATTGTAAACCACAATCGAATTTATGGAAGCATTGGTTTATACATTTCTTTTAGTATCGACTCTAGGGATCATTTTTTTCGCTATCTTTTTTCGAGAACCGCCTAAAGTTCCAACTAAAAAATGAAATGATTTTTCATTCCCTCAGTTAAAGTAATGAGCCTCAAAATATTCTATTTTGAGGCTCATTATTTTAACTAGTCCCCGTGTTCCTCGAATGGATCTCTTAGTTGTTGAGAGGGTTGCCCAAAGGCAGTATATAAGGCGTACCCAGTAAAACTTACAAGTAAACCAGATATAGAAATGGCGACTAAGGTTGCTGGTTCCATTATTATAAAATTTCAAGACCACAATGGATCTATGATAAGATCGTTTATTTACAACGGAATGGTATACAAAGTCAACAGATCTCATTGAATACAAAATAAGATTTATTATGGCTACACAAACTGTTGAGGGTAGTTCTAGATTTAATCCAAGGCCAAAGCCAACTACTATAGGGTCTTTTTTGAAACCATTGAATTCGGAATATGGTAAAGTGGCCCCTGGATGGGGAACGACTCCTTTGATGGGTATTGCAATGGCTCTATTTGCAGTATTCCTATCTATTATTTTGGAGATTTATAATTCTTCTGTTTTACTGGATGGAATTGCGATGAATTAGATTCACAAGAACTGCGAAGCCTGAGTTTTTCAATCAAAAAAAAGCGAATAGGTCTCGTATTTTAGCCCATGTTTTTTGGCAGTTCGACCGCAAAATTTCTTTTTTTTTCTGTATTTCCGGAATATGAGTGTGCGACTTGTTATAATTGATCCTATTGATAGTACAGAAAAAGGGATCTGTCGTCTTGATAGAGATCGTTTTAGCCCGTCGAATATTCATTTTAGTATCTGGAGCACGGAATATATGAAATAGATCACGAAGTGTTCGAACTACGATTCATATTTAATATTCAAACCAAACCTCGCAGCCGGACTAAAAAAAAAAAATGAAAAGAAAATGAATTCTAAATAGAAAGATTTTTTATTCTTTCAAATTCTAATTTCTTTATGTTTATTTTGATCAAAGGACAAAGCTTTCTTTCTATTGTTCTATCTAATCATTAAATAAGTTGATGATTCAACGGTTCTTACTCAGGGAATCTTTGTGCTTAGTTTCAAGATTTTTTTATTGAATTATCGTGGTTCTAGTATGAATCTGGGGTTTCAATTGATTCATAGGGTCTTAACAAGATAATGCCTATCAATAATAAAGTCAATAATCACTAATAAAGAAAAAAAGTGATATTCCAATAATAAATCAAATCAAAGAAAAAAAAATTAGGTAGGTAAAGAGAAGATTCAAGAGGCCTGTAATGATCAACATAAAGACGAATGCGCCGACTTGAGTTTTTGGCATTCTAATTACAAAGAAAAGAAGGGCTATTTTTACTTGTTTGTATCTTTTCTTTAGATAAAAAAGATTGAATGAAAGGGTGAAGAAGTTTCAAACTTTCAATTCTGTCTTCCTTTCCGTCAGCCAGTATTGGAGTGTTTTTTTTTTTGAGCCGTACGAGATGAAATTCTCATATACGGTTCTAAGAGGGGGAGTCCTCGTTCTTGGTTTACCTATCTCAATAAAGTCTATGATTGGTTCGAAGAACGTCTCGAGATTCAGGCGATTGCAGATGATATAACTAGTAAATATGTTCCTCCTCATGTTAACATATTTTATTGTCTAGGAGGAATTACGCTTACTTGTTTTTTAGTACAAGTAGCTACAGGGTTTGCTATGACTTTTTACTATCGTCCAACTGTGACTGAGGCCTTTGCTTCTGTTCAATACATAATGACTGAAGCTAACTTTGGTTGGTTAATCCGATCGGTTCATCGATGGTCGGCAAGTATGATGGTCTTAATGATGATCCTGCACGTATTTCGTGTTTATCTCACGGGTGGTTTTAAAAAACCTCGGGAATTAACTTGGATTACGGGCGTAGTTCTGGGTGTATTGACGGCATCTTTTGGTGTAACAGGTTATTCTCTACCTCGGGACCAAATTGGCTATTGGGCAGTTAAAATTGTAACAGGCGTACCGGACGCTATTCCAGTAATAGGATCGCCTTTGGTAGAGTTATTACGTGGAAGTGCTAGTGTAGGACAATCCACTTTGACCCGTTTTTATAGTTTACACACTTTTGTATTACCTCTTCTTACTGCCGTATTTATGTTAATGCATTTCTTAATGATACGTAAGCAAGGCATTTCTGGTCCTTTATAAAGAATATAGATCAGATCATAGATATTTTGAATTTATTATTTATCTTATTATATTATTTATCTTATTAGTTGGAGGAGGAATATATATATATATATATATAGTATTTCATTGCTACAAATATGGATTATTAAAAAAAAAAAAATAAGACATGTGTTTGGATATTTCCTTTCAACTCTACAAGATTCTATTATTTATTTGACATGAATAGTTGAGGGGAATTCTCCGAAGAGAAAGTGGATTATGGGAGTGTGTGACTTGAACTATTGATTGGAGCCGTGCAGAAGTATTTCTTTCTCTGCTACATTAGAATTCACAACCAAATGTATCTTTGTTCCAACCGCCGTGTAAGTTCCATACCATACAAAGGATAGGCTGGTTCACTTGAAGAGAATCTTTTCTATGATCAGACCTGACCGATATCTTGCATGAACGGGCTCCGTAAGATCCAGTAGAATAAGGGATTTGGCCCAATCAAAATTCATATGTTTTAGCTTTTTTTTTTTACTTTTTTTATTATTTCTTACATAGTATGGAAATGCATTCATTTCCTCTGCATCGACCCGATTTATTATATATACTATCGGAGTGAAACAAAGGATCTAAAGAAGAGCAAAGGCTAGACTATATTAGTAACAAGTAAATCTTTTGTATGTGAAAAATATTGATCTTTTTGGGGGAGAAGAGCGAATCACAGGCAAGGTGTGAGACAACCCAGAAAGCACTTGATCATAATCAACTTTGTAAGCCAAGCCTACTTGGGTATTGAGCATTTTTTTACCTGTAAGAATTGAATTTCTTGGAATGTATAGTTTCAAATTTTGAAACTTGAATCGGATAACTTTTTTCTTATCTATAATTAGATGGAATATAGAATCATTTATATATGTATGGATAAGATATAGATTTAGTTTATTATGTATCCATTTGTGTCCATTTGATTCGATTGGTTCTTGCTTGAGCCGGATGATGAAAAATTATCATGTCCGGCTCTGTCGGGGGATGGATTTATAAGAATTCACCTATCCCAATAACAAAAAACCCTGATTTGAACGATCCTGTATTAAGGGCTAAATTAGCTAAAGGTATGGGTCATAATTATTATGGAGAACCCGCATGGCCAAATGATCTTTTATATATTTTTCCCGTAGTAATTCTCGGTACTATTGCCTGTAATGTAGGCTTAGCCGTTCTAGAACCTTCAATGATTGGTGAACCCGCGGATCCATTTGCAACTCCTTTGGAAATACTACCCGAATGGTATTTTTTTCCCGTATTTCAAATACTTCGTACAGTACCTAACAAGTTATTGGGTGTTCTTTTAATGGTTTCAGTGCCTGTGGGATTATTAACAGTACCCTTTTTGGAAAATATTAATAAATTCCAAAATCCATTTCGCCGTCCGGTAGCAACAACCGTCTTTTTGATTGGTACTGCAGTAGCCCTGTGGTTGGGCATTGGAGCAACATTGCCAATTGATAAATCCCTAACTTTAGGTCTTTTTTAATTTTAAATGGATTCGCTTATTAAATTCAGTCAATTGTAAGTAAAATAACACGGTGTGTGTATCTAGGGAGAATTCACTTTCACTTTGAAGTGACTATTCCCTAGATACATTATTTATTCAATTCTGGCCCGACTATATAGATTCGGATTGTGCTGAAGATTGAATGAAAACCTATTCTTTTTTGTAAATCAATTTCAAAATGCTTTTTTACTTCTTTTCTATAATGTCCAATATCTGTTTTACATCTTCTCTGTGAAAATGTTCAATTTTCATAAGGTCTTCCTGGCTCTTATTCAAAAGGTCGAAAAATGTATGTATATTGGACGTTTTAAGACAATTATAGATTCTGGGAGGCAACTCTGATTGGTCAATAAAAAAAAATTTCAATGCTATTTCTTTTTTCTTTTTTCTTAGTTTAGTTAATTTATCATAAAAAGGAAAAAAAGGTAAACTAACCTTGTGTTGAATGTTCTCTAAATGTGACTTTTCCTCTTCCGCATGTAGAAAAGGAATAAATAAGTCAATCAAATTCCGGGAAGCTTCGTGAAGTGCTTCTTTAGGAGTTAAACTTCCATTTGTCCATATTTCGAGAAAAAGTATTTCTTGTTTTTTATTACCATTCCCATAAGAATGAATACTATGATTTACATTTCGAACCGGCATGAATACAACATTATCTATAGGATAACTTTTGTCGTGAAAGTTATTTGGCGTTTTTATACCGTATCCTCTATTCCTTTCAATTTGTAATCCAATACACAAATAAATTGGTTCTGTTAGGCTAGCTATATGCTGTGTATTATCAATTATTTCCACAGAGGGCGGTAAGATGATGTCTTGAGAAGTTACATATCCGGGACCTTTGACACAAATAAATGCCTTGCGAGTTCCATACAGATTACTTCTCAATACAATTTCTTTCAAATTCATTAAAATTTCATGTACCGATTCTTGAATACCCGCTATGCTAGAATATTCATGTGGTACTTTCTCAGATTTTGCGCGTGTAATACATGTTCCTTCTATTTCTCCAAGCAAAGCCCTTCGCATCGCAATGCCTATTGTGTCGGCCTGGCCTTTCATAAGCGGAGATAGAATAAAGCGTCCATAATAAAGACGTTTACTATCTATTCTTGATTCAACACACTTCCACTGTAGTGTCCGAGTAGATACTTTTACTTTCTCTCGAACCATAGTAATATTCTTTTTGTCTTTGATCAACTCATTAAATCATTTATTTCTCTTGAAATCTCTTTAGTCTTTTTTTTTTTATTCCTACACACGTCTTTTTTTAGGAGGTCTACAGCCATTATGTGGCATAGGAGTTACATCCCGTACAAAATTTAATACTAAACCACTTCTACGGATAGCTCGTAATGCTGCATCTCTTCCGAGACCCGGACCTTTTATCATAACTTCTGCTCGTTGCATACCTTGATCCACTACTGCTCGAATAGCATTTCCTGCTGCGATTTGAGCAGCAAAGGGCGTCCCTCTTCTTGTACCCCTGAATCCACAAGTACCGGCAGAGGACCAAGAAATCACCCGACCCCTTACATCTGTAACAGTAATAATGGTGTTATTGAAACTTGCTTGAACATGAATAACTACCTTTGGTATTCTACGTGCATCCTTACGTGAACCAATGCGCACATTCCTGCGTGAACCGACTTTTGGTATAGGTTTTGCCATATTTTATCATTTTATAAAAATAAGTCAGAGATATATGGATATATCCATTTCATGTCAAAATAGATCTTCTATATTTTATTTGTTTATCCTTTTCTTTAAAATTGAAGATTGCTTTAGCAGTCTCTTTTTTTTTTTTACTAGAAGAATTATCCTTGTCTTTGTTTATGTCTCGGGTTGGAACAAATTACAATAATTCGTCCCCTCCTGCGGATTAGCCTACATTTTTCACAAATTTTACGAACAGAAGCCCTTATTTTCATAGCTGTTATTCCTTAATCCCGAATTCGTTGGAAGAAAATAAGTTTCTTGAAATTTTTGAACCCTCAAACGAGCCCCCTGAAAGGAATCTTGAAGTTGAAAAAACCACTTAATTATTCTAACCCTTGTTAGGGATTTTAACAATTATATGTCCGGGGGGGTTGAATCATAATGATTTACTTTAAATCAATTGAAATTGAATTTTTACCCTATCTACTTATAATATGTATACGTATAAAAAACTTCTTTTGGTCGTTTCTAAAGCATAATCTACAATCATATATTCATTATCCAAAGGAATCTCGACCATATCATTGAGAAAAAATTCATGAAGGTTTAATTACTGAATTTTTTTTTTTGTTCTTTCATTCCAGTTCCAGGTACTTCGAAGTATCAACTAATGTAGCACAGGAGGAGTCATAGTAATATTTAGTCGACAATTTGCCCTTTTCTTTTTTTTTTTTCACAAATAAGAAGGTTTCAGATACAATTCGGATATTATATCTATAATATATGGATTGATTACCATATATAACACAAAATTTCTCCGCCGATTCCTTCTAGTCGAGCGTCTCGGTCTGTCATTATACCTTGAGAAGTAGAAAGAATTACAATACCTATCCCGCCTAATATTCTAGGAATATTTTGATAGTTAGAATAGATTCGTAGACCGGGTCGGCTTATCCGTTTTAAATTTAAAGTAGTTTGATATGGTCCTTTCCTATTTCTTCTATGTTGTAGGGTTAAAACAAAAAAGTCTTTATTGCTTTCCTGATGTTTTCTTACGTTCTCGATAAAACCTTCTCGTAAAAGTATTTTAACAATGGTTTCGGTGATTTTAGTTGATGCTATTCGAATCGTTCCTTTTCTATTCATGTCAGCATTTCGTATAGAGGTTATTATTTCAGCAATAGGATCCCTCCCCATCGTAAATTCTTCTTTCTCCCGAATTTTGATATAATCAACATGTTTTTTGATTTATTAGTATTAAAGGTATATGCATAAGACATAATATAATCTACTTGAGACATAATCCACAACAAATCTATATAATTTCAAGAATTTCGTTTAAATAGAGAATTCTATTGAAGTTATCATCTTATACTTATAATACTTCAGGAGCTAATGAAACGATTTTAGTGAAATTTAACTGTCTCAATTCCCGGGCGATTGCTCCAAAAATTCGAGTTCCTTTTGGATTTCCTTCTTGATCAATTACAACTGCAGCATTGTCATCATATCGTATTATAATACCGTTGTCACGCTTGAGTTCTTTACAAGTACGTACAATTACAGCTCTGATCACTTCTGATCTTTCCAGAGGTGTATTGGGTATTGCTTCCTTGATTACAGCAACAATAACGTCACCAATATGAGCATATCGGCGATTACTGGCTCCTATGATTCGAATACACATCAATTTTTGGGCTCCGCTGTTATCTGCTACATTCAAAATGGTCTGAGGTTGAATCATTTTTGAATCTCTTCTTTCAATGCAACAAAGGACGAAGAAAAAAAGAAATATTGTTTGTCAAAAAAAGAAAATCCACAATTGTTTTTGAATTTCTAAGACCTCTTTCTCTTGGTTTTCTATATTTCTATCCTGAAATAATGAATTGAGTTTTTATAGGCATTTTTGATGCTGCAATTAAAATAGCCTTTCTGGCTATATTTTCGGCCACTCCACCCATTTCATAAAGGATTTTACCAGGTTTAACGACAGCTACCCAATATTCGGGAGATCCTTTGCCCGAACCCATGCGTGTTTCCGTAGGTCTTACTGTAACTGGTTTGTCTGGAAATATACGTACCCATATTTTTCCACCCCGTCGTATATTTCGTGTCATTGCGCGCCGGCCGGCTTCTATTTGTCTAGATGTAATCCAAGCAGGTTCAAGTGCTTGAAGAGCATATCGGCCAAAACAAATACGATTGCCGCTACAAGATATTCCTTTCAGTCTTCCTCTATGTTGTTTACGGAATCTGGTTCTTTTCGGGTTATAGTTGATGTCTCTTTCTCAATTCCATCTCTACTACAGAACTGGACATGAGCAATTTCTTCTCATCCAGCTCCTCGCAAAAAAGAAAAAAAGTTTTAATAATAATAATTAATAAATAAAACTCCATTTTTTTTTTTTAATAAAAAAGAGATTGAATCATGGGATTCTTTAAAATCAGATTTCATTCAATCTATTCTAAATTTGTATATTTTATTTAAATATAATATATAGAATTCAATCTGGATTTTATTTTCATTTATAGATAATTAATGTCTTGTTATAAGGAATGCTTTTTTTTTGCATTTTGCATCATATTCATTTCATATTGGATCAACATGAGTAATTCAATAAAACTTTCGCGGGCGAATATTTACTCTTTCTATATCTATTTGAATTATAGGGTTATCTCA